TATATTCTATTCTCTAACTAGCCCTCCTTTCTTCCCTGTTTCAGCAGTAGCATATTGTTCCATGGAGCTAAGGTCCAAAATATGGAATGGAATAAACAAGTGTTTCCGCGACTCTACCACCCGGTCAATTCTGTTCCACTTAATCCCTCTTTTTCATTTCATGGCCACATATCTTTACGGCTAAGGAATGGGAAATCTTTCTCCTGTTACATGAATCCAATGTTTCATTTCATCTGGGAAAAGCCATTTCTTCCTCAACAATGTCTTTGTCATTTGATCCAATAGCGTTCTGTTAGATAGGAATAGATTTGATAAATATTGATAACTCTCGGATAGAGTATTAGAACGGAAAGACCCATTAGATAATGAACTATTGGTTCTAAGCCATCTTTGGCGATGAATCAACAATTCGAAGTGCTTTTCTTGCGTATTCTTGATGAACCAGCGTTTATACATAGATGTGGGAGGATCTGTTTGGAAAGTAATAAGCCCCTTTGACATCTCTTCATCTGCAAAGAATTCTCGACGTGAAAACACAGAGATAAAGGGCTGATCTTTGAATAGGAAAAAGAATGGATCCGCAGGGTCCCAAATGAATTGGCTTATTCGAAAAAAGCCTTGTTCTTTGGAAGATCTATCTCGTGTCTGGTACTGCATGGTTCCACTCTGCAAGAACTCCGAATCATTCTCTTGAAGCTCATCCTCTTGCTCATCCTCTTGATGATCAATGATCCGCTCACCCCGAAATGACCTGGCTAAATAGGGAAATCCCAATGAATTGGGCCTTTCGATACAATCAAATAGATTGCCACAGGGGCGCCATATTCTAGGAGCCCAAACTATGTGATTTAATAAATCCTCCTCTATCTGTTGCGGGTCGACGGCTCCTTCTCCTTCCCCTTCTTCTTCAAACTCCGATTCGTATTTTTCATATAGAAATCTATGATCAACGAGAGAACAAGATCCATTTTGCATCAGATTCCTTGGTTCGGACCGAAGAAACAATGTCACTCGATTATTATCAAACTGACTGCAATCTTTTTCTGTCCGTGAAGATCCCACCAGAGCGCCTTCTACTTCTAATAGGCCATGAACTAGATCAGAATCATTCTCAACGAATCCATAAGAAGTGATCCCATTTTTTTCATCGGGTCCGAGTGGAGACCAAAGATCTTGAGCGACCGATCCGGCGGAACAACTCAAAAGATAAAGAAGTATCGTTAATTTCTTCATGCTCGTTCCAAGTTCGAAGTACCATTTGTACAAATAAGAATCCCTTTCCTGACATGATTTCTTCTTCATATAGATAGATATAGGATCTATGGAGCAATTACTTAGAAGTACATTTTGTGCAACAGCCCTTCCTATCTGATAGAAAAGTATACCATGATCCTGAACCGATCTTACCTGGGATCGCAAATCCCAAGTTTGTCTATGAAGAGCTGATCTAATTGTATTAGTTTCTATAATGGATTTCTTCTGTGTAATACTAATAGATAGGGCCTCATTGATAAGTGCTGCAAGATCTCGTGCATTGGAACCCACGGTTATGGACCCGAATCCGTTAGTATGGAACATTTTATTTTCCAAGTGAAATCCCTTAGTATATGAAAGAATGAAAAAGTGCTTTCGTTGTTGTGGAATAAGAAGCCTTCGTATCTTAATAAATGTATTGAATTTATTCGGAGCTATTAAAGCGGGATCCACTTTTTGGGGAATATGAGTCGAAGCAATAACAAGACTATTTCTAGTGAAACATCTTTCACAATCCCTGGAGAGATAGTTCACTAATAGACCGAGGGATAGATAATTCGACTCATTCACATACAGATCATGAATGTTTGGAATCCATATTATGCAAGGAGACATTGCTTTTGCGAATTCGAATTGAAAAGTGATATCAAATGGGTCTATTTTCCGCGCCATATACATAGTTAGCTCATTCGTCATAGTTAGCTCATTCGTCATAGTTAGCAGTTCTGTATCAATATCAAGGTCATCCTCAATATCCTCACTATCATCAATATGGATATCGTTACTATCATGGATATCGTCACTATCATCAATATCGATATCATTAATAAAACCTTTGGGCTTGCCATCCAGGAACTTGTTCGAAAATACCGTAATGAAAGGAACATAGGAGTTTGTCGCTAGGTATTTGACCAAATAGGATCGCCCAGTTCCTATCGAACCTATCACTAAAATATCCCTAGAAGGGGATAGGGCTAAGCGGAGCGAAAAGGGTTTTCCATGAGATGGAAAATGAAAACTATTAGCCCCGCACGAGGTTTGTGAATAAGTGATTGTCTGATAATGAGCAAGGAATACCCGTCTTTCTGCTAAACAGGATCTATTGAACTCATAATTCATTAGATCCTTGTTATGAATGTCAACTAAGTATCGTAAGTAAATTGATCCTGGTTGTTCAATCATTTGATAACCAGAGTCATTCTTTGATAAATGATCACTATGAGTCAGACTCAATAGAATTTTATCAATTCTTTTTTCTGCCGTTAGGGTGGAGAACTGAACCAAGAATTCTCTTTCTTCATCATCAATCGAATCGCTGTTCGCGACCCAGGATTCTATTTTATCATCAATCCAATCACCGTTCACGTTTTTTCTTTTTCTTATCAATGAGTAGATCTCTTTACTTGTACGACTTAGATGTCTCGTATTTCTCGAAAAAGTGATTCGATTGATGGGATTTGGTATGATACTTATGAGATCGACGATATCGATGAGATTGATATTCAAATATTTCTTCTTAGAACTAGAACGCATTGATTTGACCCCATAAGCGGGACCACCGCCCAATAGCATGCCCAATAGCATGTTGACGCCAGAAGCCCATATTTTTTGCAGAGAATCTCCTAATTGTTCCAGAGCAACTAGAAAGAGACAGAAAGAATTAAGTTCAGATGTAGGATACCTATCCAGGAGTTTTCGCAACTCAATCATGTATGATGGAATCATCAAAGATTTGATCTGTTCTAACTCTGTCTGTAACTCACTAAAGGCTCGGGAAACAAAGATAAGAGGTATCATGAAATATCCAGCAACAAGAAGAAAGAAAAGGATTGAATAAAAGAACTCCCGAGCATTTGTTGATATCAGATGTATCCATATCAATGGAAGGGGTGACTCGTTATTTCGATGAATCATTTCTTCGGACAGAACAAGATTCTGTAAACACTTACTCGAAATCTCACTTATCGGAGTCCATTGTGAAAGAATCGCCCACCATTTTTTCTTAGAAATTGACCGTAATATACCTGATCCATGCATAATATCATGAACAATGGATACAAATTTTTGACTGCTACTTAGTATCGGCAATGAGTTTGAAAAAGTATCTAAAAGGGTGAAATTGAGATATTTGCACCCTGTCGAAGTAAGGAACCATGGCATATATGTTTGGAACAGATTCCAGAGATTTGAAAAAGCACTATCTAGTTGAAAGGTTCTATACATCTGCCGTTTCTCAACGCATTTCTTTAGACAAAGACTCCGTTTTTTCCTCTTTCCGGATGGTAAATATTTCTCAGAACATGGAGTGGGAATCAAACCCATGCTTGAATGGAAACTGAGATACTGATGCAAGTTCTTCCCTTCTGAATCAGATAGATTCATATCTGAAAAAGGCTGACAAGAAGTTCTTTCCAAATTGATTATTTGTTCCTCTGTTAGAGGTGTTGCAGAAATGTCTGCGATCGAGTAAATAGCTCTACGAACGAATGGATCGAATCTAATTGGAAAATGGAAAGATTTGTACAAGTTATACATTTCGTCACCACTAAAATCGTTAGGTATAAATATGTCAGATACCCGTAACTCGATTGGTGAAATAGTCTTTCTCTCCAAAAAAATATGTTTTTTTTTACCGACGCACAAAGAAAAGATTTTGTTGCGAATGAAAAAGATATTGAGGAATTGTCCATATGTAAGATCATAATTATTGATACGGGTCTTTTCCACATAAAAAGGGAATCTTTTGTTACAATAGAACCAGAAGTGACGTGGATTATTCACGAATCGAAGTCGATTTGCTTTATAAAAAGAAGATATCAATGAACTTCTATGAAATGGTTTCACGGGATTCAGCCAATTGTCTCGATCGTGGGATATCATTGAGAAATAGGAACCCGCGTTATCAAAGGATTTCCTGCGATTCTTTCTAGTATGGAATGAGTCCGTCATCCACTTTGGTATCTTATTGAACAAAAATGGTAATATTGTTCCTCCATCGATCAAGAATTTCGGTCTTTGGGAAGTATCATGATCATCCAATAAGAAGGGTTTCAATTTATTCAAATGAACGATTTGAACACCTATGGATTCTAATAACTGATTGTGGAGTTGATCATTCGGGCCATAGATATGGATCTCGGACCTATGAATGGGGATATTCCCGATACTCACAAAGAAAAAAGGAAGTGACTTGGACAAAAAGAGAAGTGACTTGGACAAAAAGAAACGAAGTGACTTAGACAAATCTTCTTTTTCGATAGCCTCGGACCAATCAATCGAATATTGATTAATACGTAATCGATCAAACACTACTTGAAAACGGTTCTTCTGTTCAGAAACGAAATGTTCCAAATGTTCCTGTAAATTCTTGCTCCTATTGGACCATTTGTATCTATATGCATCAGGATCCCGATTCATGGATCTCTCGGTTCGAGAAATAAGAGGATCAAACCATTTCTTCTGACTCTTTTTCAAATTCGATAAATGTTGGTTGATCGTATATTTCATTATAGTTATATAATTCAGAGTATCATTTCCTATTTGATCCCTTTGAATTCCATATTGGAAATTGCGATCGGATCTATTCATTAAAAAGAATCGATTCAATACATTTCTTATGTACCCACAGGTGCTATATTGGATTTGAATCAGATTTCGGATCAATCTATATTGATTGACTGCCTCCATGATGTTGTTGCTATCAAATAGCACTATTTTTCGTTTTGGATCTTCCAAATCATTCCCGCAGTGGATCCGTACCGATTTGTTTATGATCCTTCGATCAAAAGATTCATTCTCTTCATAAAAAAGAGGAGGTAGAACCAATAAGGATTTCTTTTTCGATTCATCTCTGGCCCCATTCAAGAATTTTGTTTGATCCAATCCGTAGGAATCAATAGAAAAGGTGAATCCCCTATGATACACCAGATCCGGCTCGGTTATTGATAGAGTGAATAGATCTGCCATTTCTTGAAATCTCTCTTGTGATTCCAAATCGTGGTGTAACGTGTATCCCCCTTTGTTCCGGTCATGGAATAGATGAAAGAAACCCAAAAATGGATTTTTGTTAAAGAATGAAATCTTATTGGAACTGTCTATATCTGGTTCATCCTTCGGAACCATATCACATCCCGGATCTGATGAAATAGGATGAATTGAGACGGTATTTTGTAAATACGTAATTATCTTTAATATATCAATCATTTCTTTATTTTCCGATTGCCTGAAAGGGAAAAAAGAAACATCTTGTTTTTTCTTCACAAATTTATGATCTCTAGTGGACCTCTCGGTAGGATTCGAACCCAGATGAAGTTCTGACCATTTGTCAGAGAAAAAAGAACGAATTGATCTTGTAGGATTCCCTGAAGATCCTTTCAATTGGCCAGAATCCATTACTTGAACGAAAATGGATCTTGTGGAATCATATTGAATATTTGACGATACATTCCGTACCTTGCTAAAAAACGGATCCTTGTTTACCAACCACACATTGTCTAACCAAATCCAATTCTCTCTCGATACGTTCCTCAAAAAATCCGATTCGTGCTGATTCTTCCCCCAGCTAACGAAGAGATCTTGGCGGAATTGCCACATATGAAATTGAGCACAATTTTGCAAAGAAATACCCCACTTGTTTCTCGAGAAGAGATGGGAAAGATACTCAATATCATTTGATTGAATAGTTGCCTCAGCTCCTTGTTGTTTAAAGAAACCCTCCCCTTCGATTGGTCTTTTTTCACGAAAAGCAGACATGAGATAACAAATCAAGTGTTTCCCTAAGATTTCGAATAGCTGTCCCGAATTAAAGTTGATTATGTTTCGCTTCTGCCTGGGAGAAAGACGATCAAACAATTCCCAACCATGGTCCTTGCGGATCGGATCATCCATATAGGATAAAAAAAGAAACTCCATATATTTGCTATCTTTCTCTTTGAATGAGATCCCAATTCCAGCTACGGTTTCATTGGATATTTTACAACTAGAATCCCTCTTTTTTCCGATCCGGTTCCTCCACCACCGCGAACCCCGGTTAGATTCAGGCATGATACACTTTTTATTTATTTGATTTATTGGGAGAACCCAAGTACTCTCTTGTGGATCCATGAAACAACTCTCAGAAATCTTTTTCCCTTTTGGAAGATACAGGAGCGAAACAATCAACCTATTGATATTGGAAGACCAAAAAGATTCTTCCAATGTCTCATTTCTAGGTCCAATGGAATTAATAGGTATAGGAAGAGGACCCATCAAATAGATATTTTTTCTTTCGACCATCTTTCGATTGTTAATACGATATATAAGGACCACTACTACAAGCAGTACTACACCTTTGATAAGCAGTACTACACCTTTGATAAGCAGTACTACACCTTTGATCGTGAAATATCGATTGCTTGTTGAACCCCGTGAATCACGTGAAAGTAGGATACTCCAAATTCGGGGGTCAAAGAGTTTCATAAAACGTTCTTGGTGGAAAAAAATGTGAGTAAAAGATCCCACTGAATCGAATTTTCTCCATGAATCGAAGACATAGTGATAGTGAGAATTCTTGATCTCTCTCAATATCTCTCTCAATTCGAAGATCCAGAATTGGAATTGACGTCGTCTCATTGTTGATTCCTCCTCAATATTTCATTTCAATTGGAATTTGGTTATTTACGATGTAATGTACGATGATTCCTGTTAAGCATCCATGGCTGAATGGTTAAAGCGCCCAACTCATAATTGGCAAATTCGTAGGTTCAATTCCTGCTGGATGCACGCCAATGGGAACGTTCAATAAGTCTATTGGAATTGGCTCTGTATCAATAGAATCTCATCATCCATACATAACGAATTGGTATGGTATATTCATATATAACATATGAACAATAAGAACTAGAATTCTTATCGATCCTGGAACTCATAGGGAATAAAATGGATTTATGGATGGAATCAAATATGCAGTATTTACAGAAAAAAGTATTCGTTTATTGGAGAACAATCAATATACTTCTAATGTCGAATCAGGATCAACTAGGACAGAAATAAAGCATTGGGTCGAACTCTTCTTTGGTGTCAAGGTAATAGCTATGAATAGTCATCGACTCCCCGGAAAGGGTAGAAGAATGGGATCTATTATGGGACATACAATGCATTACAATTACAGACGTATGATCATTACGCTTCAACCGGGTTATTCTATTCCACCTCTTAAAAGAACTTAAAGCAAAATACTTAATCACATTAACATGGAGATCAATTTAT